AATCCGGGTCAATGCCGGCAAAAACATCTCTGAACAAGGTTCTAGCACCATGCCAAATGTGGCCGAAGAAGAAGAGCAAAGCAAACGAAGTATGCCCAAAAGTAAACCAACCCCTTGGACTGCTACGAAAAACACCATCGGATTTCAAAGTCGCACGATCCAATTCAAAAATTTCACCCAATTGAGCACGTCTAGCATATTTTTTCACAGTAGCAGGATCACTATAACTGACTCCATTGAGTTCGCCACCATAGAACTCAACGGTTACACCTACTTGTTCAACACTATACTTGGATTCTGCCCTTCTAAAAGGAACATCAGCTCTAACAATCCCGTCACCATCTACCAAAACGACCGGAAATGTTTCAAAAAAGGTGGGCATACGACGTACAAAAAGTTCACGCCCTTCTTTATCTCTAAAGATAGGGTGTCCTAACCATCCTACCGCTATTCCATCTCCGTTATCCATTGAGCCTGCCCTGAATAATCCCCCCTTTGCCGGATTATTACCAATATAATCATAAAAAGCTAATTTTTCAGGAATTTTAGACCAGGCTTCTGATAAACTTTGATTCTCGGCTAGCCCGGCGCTAACCCTTCGATATATCTCTTGCTGGAAATAACCCTGATCCCATTGATAACGAGTGGGACCAAACAATTCGATGGGAGTAGTTGCTGAACCATACCACATAGTTCCAGCAACAACAAAAGCTGCAAAAAAGACAGCCGCGATACTACTGGAGAGTACGGTTTCAATATTTCCCATACGTAATCCTTTGTATAGACGTTGTGGCGGTCGAACACTAAGATGGAATAGACCCGCTAATATGCCCAGCGTGCCTGCTGCAATATGATGAGAAGCTATTCCTCCCGGAACAAAAGGATCAAAACCTTCCACGCCCCACGACGGATTTACGGGCTGTACTCTTCCCGTTAATCCATAAGGATCGGACACCCATATCCCAGGACCGTATAGACCGGTTACATGAAATGCACCAAAACCAAAGCAAGCCACCCCGGAGAGAAATAAATGAATTCCAAAAATCTTGGGCAAATCCAAAGAGGGTTTTCCTGTACGTTCATCAGAAAATATTTCTAGATCCCAATAGACCCAATGCCAGATGGCTGCCAAAAAGCATAAGCCAGAAAACACAATATGTGCCCCAGCTACACCTTCGTAACTCCAAATCCCCGGATTCGTTACAGTTCCTCCTGTGATACTCCAACCCCCCCATGAATTGGTTATTCCTAAACGAGTCATGAAGGGTATAACGAACATACCCTGTCTCCACATTGGATCAAGAATAGGATCAGAAGGATCAAAAACTGCTAATTCATACAGAGCCATCGAGCCCGCCCAACCAGCAACCAGAGCTGTATGCATTATATGAACGGAAAGCAACCGGCCGGGATCATTTAATACAACGGTATGAACACGATACCAAGGCAAACCCATGGAAAATACCCCTTTATCGAAGAAAAATAGACACCACGTAACTTTATTGCATTGGAAAATATTATACTATGACTCTTTTATAGACTTCCCCTGTTTAGGGGATTGTTTCCTAACAAGAGTTAGGTTAATATTGATTCTATATTCTATTCGTAATAATGGAATAATTCTGTTCGTAAGAACAAAGAGAAGCAGATTTATTCTATACTCGATAAGTACCAATATGCAATGGTAGATTGATACCATTTTCTATGAGAAAAGGTGTCCATCCTTCATTTATCATTAGAAGGATCTATTCGTAAAAATTTTCTTTTATTTATTTTATCTTTCTTTATAAATTTTTATAAAGAAAGATAAAATAAATATGATAAAGCCAATATTATAAAGACAATAACACTGTATTGTTACGTTTCCACATCAAAGTGAAATTATAGTATTTAGTTCTTTTTTCTTTCAATCTATGCCTATTGGTGTTCCAAAAGTACCCTTCCGAAGTCCTGGAGAGGAAGATGCATCTTGGGTTGACGTATAGTGCGACTTGTCAGATATATTGGGTCATTTGGGATTTCCCCATTCTCTCCCCCGATCGAGATATCCTCTGTTTCGCCCAAGAAAGATAAATTGAATCATCAAAAAATTGGAGCGTGAAGTGCAATTAAATGCATTATTTGGGGAAATTCATAGAATTATATCAATTAGAATAATTTATGGTTGGCTTTGGCTGGACGAAAAAATGAAGTATCCAGGCTCCGTTTAGAAAAAACCCAATTGGTAATATATCTATGATTACTACATGTATCATAAATGATTTTTTGTAAAGTCATAACAAAAAGAAATGGTGATGGGAAGATTTGTCCTATATGTGCAAATCAAAATCGGGCGGATCTTTACCCGGAGTAGAGCATAAACCTAAAAAGATGAAAGAGACCCATTCAGGAACAAGAAAATACCATCGTGATTGGGATTGAATTTCGATGTAAGAATACATCAATGAGAAGTTAATTCAATAAGTTTACTTACCCCTTTAATATTTAAATATTATCAAAGAAGAAATAAAAATTTCTCTTTATTGAAAAATCGAAGAAAAATCCTTTTCATTTAAAAGTTAAAATAACCAAAACATAAAATAAAGAGGACTGAAATCTATACATTGATTCTTTTCTTCGAAATTTTTTTTGAACCGTATGCATCAAAAGGTGCATGTACGGTTCCTAAGGGATACAATTTTACCTCACTCAACCGACTTTATCGAGAAAGATTACTTTTTTTAGGCCAAGAGGTTAATAGCGAGATCTCAAATCAACTTATTGGTCTTATGGTATATCTCAGTATCGAAGATGAGACCAAAGATCTGTATTTATTTATAAACTCCCCAGGTGGGTGGGTAATACCCGGAATAGCCATTTATGATACTATGCAATTTGTACGACCAGGGGTCCATACAATATGCATGGGATTGGCCGCGTCAATGGGATCTTTTATTCTGGTTGGAGGAGAAATTACCAAACGTCTAGCATTCCCTCACGCTTGGCGCCAATGAAGTTTTTTTGTTTGGTTTGAGAGAAAAAATAAAACTATGCCTTCGCCATATGAATATTAAGTAATAATAGCATGGCACTTCGAATTCGATATGCAAAATTTTTGTATTGTTTTTTTCAAAAGATTTGATTATGTATCGAGAGATTAGTATGAGATAAAGGATATTTCCGACTTTCTATTATCTACCGGAAGTCCAGTTCAGCGTCACAAACTTGTTTGTTTTCACACCGACGGACTCTTAAACAGTATTTAGGTTATAAAAAAAAGAGTGCGAAAAAACCAATTTTTTTTTTGTTGGATCAAAAAGAAACTTTGGGATTGCTGAATCAAAGACAAAAAAAAGAATCTATTTTAAAATAGAAAGCAACGGAGCCATCATAGTATTTTTGAACTCCTTCGAAAAAAAAAAGAAGGGTGGCATTTTGATCATTTATCCATCTGGGGCTGATAGATTCTATTTTTATCTTTCTTGAATGGGAAAGTTAGGGATCAATTTGATTATAGAGCCGTATGCAATGCATAAAAGATAATGCCCGTACGGTTGTTCAATTCTATCCTTTTTCCTATTATTCTTTATCTTTCTTTTCTATTTCTTTCATCACACCAGATAGAGAAACCTTCTATGACTATTAGCAGGGTAATGATCCATCAACCTGCTAGTTCTTTTTATGAGGCACAAACGGGAGAATTTATCCTGGAAGCGGAAGAACTACTGAAACTACGCGAAACTCTCACAAGGGTTTATGTACAAAGAACGGGCAAACCTTTATGGGTTGTATCTGAAGACCTGGAAAGAGACGTTTTTATGTCAGCAACAGAAGCTAAAGCTTATGGAATTGTTGATCTTGTAGCAGTTGAATGAAAAAGATGGTTTTTGTGCAAATCCGTGATTTAAGATTTTATTTCCGAGTTTACTATTAAATCAAAAAATCCGGTTAGGATCAATCTAAACCAGCCCATTATGTATATGACTCAACATGCCAACTATTAAACAACTTATTAGAAATACAAGACAGCCCATTCGAAATGTCACGAAATCTCCCGCTCTTCGGGGATGTCCTCAACGCCGAGGAACATGTACTAGGGTGTATGTGCGACTCGTTTAGATCATGAGCTGGCACAAAAAAGCAAGAAAATCGCTTCCAGTATGAATGATCTGGACCAGTGAATAGGGTAGAATGGAAGAAGGAACTCCATTCATTATCTAAAAAAAAAACAAATCTATCCTTCTATTGTGTATAAAGTTTATGGTTTCCATTGGTGCAAATTAAATCACCTGAATTTAAGATGAGAAACAATTCTCCATTGGTAGCAAACGGTTATCCATTAAGCGGAAAAATCTTATTGAAATTCAAAAAAAAATAGAAAAATGAAGTTCTCACTCGGTCAAGAACGGACTACGAGGGTCAGCTACCTGGCTAACTTTCATAATTAAATACCGTTACTGTATAGGTGGGTCTCCTTGTGAAAGACCTGCTACTGGATAATTCATGAGTAGAGCCAAAGAGTGTGGTGTGAACAATACAAGTTACCAATAACATGGATCGAATATTAAATGAAGTAAAGGCTCCGGTGTATAGAGAAGACCTCACCGTTTAAGAAGTAACCATAAAAACGAGGAAACCCACTATTTCTTTAATTCATTTAATTTCTATTTTTTTTTACTATATTTTTGACACCTAGTAAAATAAAATTTATTATTTCTTTCATATTTCGCAGTAAAATACCTAAAAAAGAAAAAATCGTGGTTGGGAAGGTTATAGTAGCCAAAGCCATTGGAATTTGTATTTTATACATTGGAAAAATCCGTTTGGTTATTAGTTATTAATAGGCCAGGACGGAAAAAATAATAACTGAAAGAAAAAAATCAATTAGTTATTTGTCAAAATTTTATTTACTCAATGACTAGAGTTAAACGCGGATATATAGCCCGGAAACGTAGAACAAAAATCCGTTTATTTGCATCAAGTTTTCGAGGGTCTCATTCAAGACTTACTCGAACTATTACTCAACAGAAAATAAGAGCTTTGGTTTCGGCTCACCGGGATAGGGATAAGCAAAAGAGAAATTTTCGTCGTTTGTGGATCACTCGGATAAACGCAGTAATTCGAGAAAGGAGAGTATCCTATAGTTATAGTAAATTAATACATGATCTATATAAGAGGCAGTTGCTTCTTAATCGTAAAATACTGGCCCAAATAGCTATATCAAATAGGAATTGTCTTTATATGATTTCCAACGAAATCAGAGAAAAAGTAGATTGGAAAGAATACACCAAAATAATTTAAATGGGTTCCCCGGAGAATGAACTCCGGGAGGGTGGAGTTGCAGTCAAAATTACTACGAGAAATGTGCTAAAGGAGTTAAAATGAATGAACACGTTGAATAAAAAAATCTTTTTTTATTTACGACACAATAATCTGGATTTTAAGATTTGTCAAATAAAACACCAATCCATATTTGAGTTCGGGTTGGAATTCTAATTGAAGTGAACAAAAAAAAGCCTATTTATTTCTGGTTCTAAGGCCAGTAGTTCTAGTGGTCGACTCGATTCTTTCAAATTGTTTCTCATTGTTGAGAAAAGGTAACAAAGATAAAATACGAGCTTGTTTTATAGCAATAGTAATTAATCGTTGTTGTTTCAAGGTCAATCTATTCACTCGTCTAGATAATATTTTTCCCTGTTCACTAATAAATCGACTAATTAAACTCATGTTTCTATAATCAATTCGATCCCCCGATTGAATCGGGGGCAAACGCCTACGAAAAGATCGCTTGGATTTAAGAAAAGGTCGCTTAGATTTTTCCATGGTTTGTTTGTTTAGTTTATTTCTTATCCCGAAAATCCTATTTCTTAATTGTCATTTTAACTCCAAATAGGATTCTTTTTATTTAAATAAAATATCTTCTATTTCTATTTCAATGTGTTCTATATAATGTCATTTTTCCCCTTTCAAGGATAAGACATATTAGGTTCAATCTATTTCTTTATTTCTCCGTGAATCGTATGTTTGTAACAATAGGGACAGAATTTTCTCAATTCTAATCGATTGGGCGTATTGTGCCGATTCTTTTGAGTAATATATCTGGAAATACCCGTTGATACCTTCTTAACGCCGTTTTGTATACAACAGGTACATTCCAAAATTACCGTTACCCGCGCATCTTTCCTCTTGGCCATGAACCTCCTTTTGATTTATGATTTACTCGACTCTTCTATTTTGATTCGAAATGAAGAAAAAGAAAGGAAGGAAAAAATAGAAGTTATTAACTTGAAATCCAACTCTAAAAGATCAAAATCAATTAAATGAAAGCAAAGCCATAGTAAATAATTAAGAATTAAGTAAGACAATGATAATGAGTTCGAAACTCTATTTAACCCCAAAGGGCAGTTAAAGATCTTGTATTCTTGCCCTAGACCCCGATTTCATACTCTACCCACCCCCACGTCTTTATATTTTAAATTTTAATTCGAATTTGAACCTGAGTCTCGCAGACGTTGAATCCACTTTTATTCTTTCTCTTTCATCCCTTATATTCTAAAAATTAGAAAAAAAAGGGAAAAAAGAGAAAAGGGGAGGGGAAGATTAGTCACAAAGATTTGATTGTATTTCTAATCTTCTTCATTCCTTCCGGTGTCAATAGCTAGAATGAAAAAAAGGGGAATGTCAACGCATCAGGGAAAAAACGATTAATCTCTATCAATAGACCTGCTAAAGCCCCGAACCATAGGGTACTTAGTACTGGGGCCACGGAGAGATATGTTTTTAGATCTCGCATTGAAAAACCTCCTTTTTATTTATTGTAAAACATAAAGATAATGCATATATGATCAGATGCATATGTAGTTAAGGGCCACTTAGAGTTGTACACGGAATCCCTAATTCCAATTGAAATGTACAACGATCTATAAGATTTCCTTTTCTTATTATTATATGTTAAATTAAATATGTTAAAATACATTAAATGAGGCCAAAAAAAGACGAAATGGGGTGCTTCTCAATCCAGAGAATAGAGATGTGGAAAACAAGACAGGAATTCTCTACAATTACACTATAGAACAATTGAAGGGATGTGGCGCAGCTTGGTAGCGCGTTTGTTTTGGGTACAAAATGTCACAGGTTCAAATCCTGTCATCCCTACCTAATTACTGCCCCTTTTTTCAGTAACGAGGAATCAACTGAGATCGATTTAAATTGCGTTGCGCGGAATCGTTCATTTTTATGAAATTAGAAAATATATGCATAAAAAAAAAAAAAAGAATCTTTTTTTTTTTTTTTTTACATTATTTTCTATTCTGATAAGAAAGCGCTCTTAGTTCAGTTCGGTAGAACGTGGGTCTCCAAAACCCGATGTCGTAGGTTCAAATCCTACAGAGCGTGATTTTTTCTTCATGGATCCAATTAAATTAGACTGAAATGGATTCAATCACTTGCACAACAATTTGAATTTGACCTCCCGTGGATTAAAGAAAAGAGGAGGCCAATCAAAAAAAGAAATGTGAATTA